TTAGAAAAGGATTCTATCAAAAAAGATTCTATCAAAAAGGATTCTATAAAAACAATTATAACTAGATACGAATAGAAGAAGAAAAAAAGGAAATAAAAAAACATAGTATAGAAAAGATATCCAAAATGATATAGAAATCATTATCCTACCCTTATTTTTTATTTCCTTAATTTAATTGAATTTCATTTGATTAGGGCAAAACCTCTGCCTTTTTTAAAATATCCTGAACAGTTCCTGTAGGTTGAGCACCTTTTTCAAGGAAATAGAGAATAGCGGGAACGTTTAAATAAGTTTGATTCTTGATCGGATCATAAAAACCCACTTTCTGAAGATCTCTTCCTTCTCTTCGGGATCGAACATCAATTGCAACGATTCGATAGACGGCTCATCGGGATAGATGTAGATGAAAAAGAACCCCCCCCCCCCCTAGAACCGTATAGGAAGTTTTCTCCTCGTACGGCTCGAGAAAAAATGATGTTTTGTCTATGGATAAAATTAGAATTAGAATAAATAGAAAATCCGTAAAATGAATTAGTCTATAATATAATTTCAAATTTCAATTTAACTCATAGTCATTTTTATTTAGCTGCGTTGCTGAAAAAAAATCATTTGTACTCATAACTCAAGTTCAATAATATAATAATTCTCAAATATATTAAAGATTTTTCTTTAAGATATTTTTTTATTGAGTGGTCTTTAACCCACCGTTTTTGTCTCGTTTAAAATTTATTTGGATTCTTTATTTGGATCCGTGAGACAATTGAAGTGGTGTTTCCTTGTTCTGGGATCCTTTATTTTTGTTTTAAATCATTGGGTTTAGACATTACTTCGGTGCTTCTTAATCCTTTCAAAATGGTAGCAACATACCCCTTTTGGGATTTCTTTCTATCAAAGAATCATACCGAGGTTGATTCATGCGCGATACACTGTCGATCGAAAAAGTTTTAGCCGTTCCAACAATTTTGAAAATTTGTTGGAATGGAATCCTTTCGATTTCTATATCGAAGATATACTTACGAAGTTGTTCCAATTTATTAATTGGCATTAACCCTAGATCGTTGCCCCTGAGAAATTAATAAATACTTTCTACTCGAGCTCCATCATGAACTATTTACATTAGAACCCAATAAAAAAAGAAGGGTTCTAGTAGAATAGAACAAACGACGTCGAGCCAAGAGCACCTTCATTCCTATATAAAATGGTGGATGTAACAATAAGAATCCACACCGGATCATGTCCTTCAAGTCGCACGTTGCTTTCTACCACATCGTTTTAAACGAAGTTTTACCATAACATTCCTCTAATTTGGAACCAGTATGGAATTGATTCAATTATGGAATCATGAATAGTCATTGGTTCAGTCGGTACAGAGACATAGTTATTTATATTTAATTTAAAATAGAGAATATCTACACAGATAATAAAGATTTTTCTGAAGAAATTTTAGCAAAATGCCGTCTTTTTTTGTCTGAATAGAACATTTTTCTATAAATCTCTATCTCAAAAAAATATCTAACAGAAATATTAAGAAATCCAAATATAGAAATAACATAACTAACAGAAATCGCACAAATAAAATAAATAAATTCTATTTGACTCTGCCTCTTCAAGTGACTCAATAAGATAGACTGACCATTTTCAACTTCCCAACCTAGAAGGAATCATTACAAATCTTGATAGTTGAAAAAGTTTTATACTTCTACATCATTCTTTGAGTCAAGTTTTACTCCTTTTTATTATCATAAAAAAGCAAGATCTCTGTTTCTTTTCAAATGGAATTGTCAATGATGCAAAGCAAATAAGCTAAATAGATCGAACAATAAAAAGAAATATCATTGTTAAATATTTAAATTTTCATATTTTAGGGATGCAATTTAGTTTTCACAAAAATGGAAACACTATTGTCACTGAAATAGGATAACCATACATACCTATAGGCTAAGCACTTCCTCGTTTTATATGTATTTTCATATTTTTTTAACCTGAGGTTCAGTAATCTTTCTCCAACTATGATCTATGCCCCATTTTCTATGGGTCACAAAAGGGTTCAGTTACTTTTGCATGTCATTTGAACTCGATTTAGTTTGGTTTGTGAAAAAGTCAGATATGATTCCGCAAAGAATAAAAAAAGTCTATCCAAACCTTGAAACAGAACCTTGTTGAACAAAAAAGAAGTATTAGAATACAATGGATATGCTCTGGGACGGAAGGATTCGAACCTCCGAATAGCGGGACCAAAACCCGTTGCCTTACCGCTTGGCTACGCCCCATTTCTATTTTTATTGGATACTTATACTATTAAAGAATAATATTGGTATTAAGTGTTCGTCAATTCCAGTCCAACTATAGAAAATCTTTATTCTTTATAGAATCTATTATAGATTCGTGCTAGGATTTTGGCATGTGTATCTCTAGAATTAATTCAATGGAATTTATTGATCATTACATATAATTCAATTAAGATATTGTATGAAAGTATGATTTCTTCTATTCTCCTTTGAGAATCGGAGGATTTTTGATTGAGCGGAAAAAGAAGGATTTTTTGTCTACCTTACTTTACTTCATTTTTCCTTATATCAATAACTCAATCAAAATGCAATTATCTCGACGAAAAAAATGTCTGTTATGCTTAATATCTTTAGTTTGATCTGTCTTAATTCTGCCCTTTATCCGAGTAGTCTTTTCTTGGCCAAATTGCCCGAAGCCTATGCTTTTTTGAATCCAATCGTAGATTTTATGCCAGTCATACCCCTGTTCTTTTTTCTTTTAGCCTTTGTTTGGCAAGCTGCTGTAAGTTTTCGATAAGATCTTTAATACTATCCTAGAAAATTCATATTTATTCGAGAAAAATTATAACAATTGATAAGATCAAATAAGTCTGACAGTATGAACCTTCGATTCAAACATTGAAATTCTCGGATAGCCACGAGACGCCCTATTTCCTGATTTTAATCCTTTTTACGGCGAAATACCTTATTAGCTTGGGGTACCTTACAATATCTAATTTGGGTATGAAAGTGATTTGTGGTAATCAAAGACTCTTATTACAAATTTCAACTTCATTTGAATTTCTGAACATTCTTTTCTATTTCTAGAATTCTTTTCTTGGTGTCAAAATAGGATATGTGATATAAAAATGGAGGATCTATTGTCTTTTCTCGTTTTTCTTTTTCAAAAAATGATCTTGGAGGTTGTGTAATGCTTACTCTCAAACTTTTCGTTTATACAGTAGTAATATTCTTTGTTTCTCTCTTCATCTTTGGATTCCTATCCAATGATCCAGGACGTAATCCTGGACGTGAAGAATAATTTTTTTGTTTTTTATTGCTTGATTTTATAATTTTCTTAAGATTTTTTTTTAGCTATTCCACACATTTAACAAGGAAAAAATAAAAAGGGGTTTGCAAAATTTGAAAGAAAAAATGGAAACTCATCAACGGAAACGGAAAGAGAGGGATTCGAACCCTCGGTACGAATAACTCGTACAACGGATTAGCAATCCGCCGCTTTCGTCCACTCAGCCATCTCTCCCAATTGAAAAAGATAATTACTATGTTACATTACACATCAAGTAAGGATTAAAGAAAGTATTTCTTTCACATTCTTTATCGTTATTATATAATTAGCAATTCAATTTAGATGCTCGAAAGATCCAAATAGAAAGATAAATAAAGAACACCTTCTTTCTTTTATTTTGTTCGAAGTGCCTTTTGGGCCTGGCCCGGTCAATACCCAGCCAGGCCTTTTTTTGTTCCAACGAATTCCCTTTATTTATAGGCAACATAATAGCCAATTTGGTATCTGTATAAGAATATCCGTTCTGGGGTTTACATATACCTATAATTTTTGTTATAATGGAAATTGAGAAGTATTTTTGATTAAAAAAATAAATTAAGTATGTATCAAAAAATTTTTGCTTATTCTTATGTCAGTAGGCAAACCAAAATTTATATTCAAATCCAAGAATAATTCACGAATTGTCAGTCAATAAATAGTTAATGGTTCCCATAAATTTAGGCTTTTTGAGTGAAAATATACATTTGATTTTTCAATATAAAAGTGAGTGGAAGTTTTTGTGTTTTGAGATACTATACAATCAATCTAAGGGGCAGATCAAATACAATCAAAAGGGGAAAAACGGTTTATTTTCTAATTTTTCTAAATTTAGAAAAAAGGATTAAAAAGGGATGCAAGTACAATAAACTCAAGTTTACTAATCCAACTCAAAAAGGGAAATTTTTATCCTATTGTGTATCGTTTTGGCGGCATGGCCGAGTGGTAAGGCGGGGGACTGCAAATCCTTTTTCCCCAGTTCAAATCCGGGTGCCGCCTCATCAACAAACGAATCGAAATCTCTTATTCTGTTCCGCTATTTTTTTATGTTCTGGGGATTTTGTAAAAGATTGGAAATCTTTGAATCTAAAATTCAAAGAAAGATTATAATGGTCGAAGCAAGACTTCCAGATTCTCTTCTACTGCTAATGTAATGTCTATTGATTGGGTCTTGAATTACATTGGATAACCGGCCGAGAATTCCACTACTAGTTAGGAAAGTACTTTCTATACTGTAATCTACATATATAGACTCGCGAGAATCTCTGAGTGTTCAGGCATTCAATCACTATTAGATTGAGATTGGATAGATAATTTACCTTTTATAGAAAAAAAAAAAGCCCAAAACAATTTTTACCCCTCGTCAAGAGTATAATATACTAATACCAACTCCTTCAGAGAGACAATCGGGAAAGGGTACGGATTATAAATCATATAGGAATTTTTAAAATCCATTTATTTGATTGATTCATCAATAGTGTTCGCCCAGAATCCCTTTTTGACTCTGGACCATTCATTCTACTATTATTAGTGAGCAATAATGGAATAATTCTATCATAGAGATAAGGGACATAATTCACATGGATATAGTAAGTCTCGCTTGGGCTGCTTTAATGGTAGTCTTTACTTTTTCCCTTTCACTCGTAGTATGGGGAAGAAGTGGACTTTAGAAGCACTCCTAATTTAGTTGAGAAATGAAAAGGTATCAATTGTTTTATAGATCGTTCTGCAACGCATTCTTTATTTAAATTGAAATAATTTTCAAATAAAAATATCTTCATTTCGAAATTCCATTAGATTCTAGTGGAGAAATGTATTCTATAACAGTAAAACAATTATTTCCGATTCATTGGAAGTTTTCAGATTCATTGGAATTGGAATATAAATATATATATATATAAATGTATGAAAGAAAAGATTGGGTCCTACGTCAATTCCAAATATGGATTAATAACTACATATATTGAATTGAAGATAGAAGCATACCCTTTTTATTAGAAAGTCAAGTACAACTTTATACACTACTATAACACTAATAGAGAGTATGGTAAGTAAGAAAGAAATTTCTTACTTACTATACTCTCGGATCTCATAGAATATCGCCGATTATAGCCCCTTGATTTCAGCAAAAATAGAATACTTTTCTTTTGATTTCTTCAAAGAATTCAGAAGTCGAGTTTCATTTAAAGTAATTAATTAATTATTTTGACTTACTGTTTTTACGTAAATTATAAGTAGAAAAGCAGTAGGAACTAAAATGAACAGTGCAGTAGCAATAAATGCAAGAATATTTACTTCCATAATCTCATCGTTTTTTTTTATTTCACAATACAATAACTCGGGATTTAATCCCATAGAGATGATAAATCTTTCACCTGTCAATTCAATGAATGCATTACCTATCGATGATATTGAATCGGATCAATATCATGAATAACAATATCTGAGCTATTAAATTAATTAGTCGTGGAGAATTAATAGTATATAACATATGAAGATCTTTTATCCATACCGAATCCAAGAGAGGATTCCCGGACCAATCAAAAATTCCTTTATTTATCCTTCTTTTCTGTTCTTTCTTTTCTATAACCTACCTTAGGTCTTCCTTGTAGAACCATCAAATGAAGTATAATCTAACCCGTCCATTTCCATTAACTACAAAACCCCACCAACAAACAATACAAGCGAAGTGGAAAAAGACAGGAATTAGGTTTTAAATTTTAGTGATCCTCTTTTCTTTGGAAGACAAAACAAAGAAGTATGAGAAAGACGAGTCGCGGCAGAAAAGATGAAATATTCTGTCAACTTCACTATTTTAGTTATTTTCATTTTATTTTAGGGTGTGTTCTTTCTTCGAGAGAATCCTGAAAAAAAAAAGAGGGAAACGCCTTCGGAATTCAATTATTCTCTCTGCCCCTTCATTTCACAGAAAATGGAGAGGCGAATTGATGTACTTATTGGATCCGTCGGGACTGACGGGGCTCGAACCCGTAACATCCGCCTTGACAGGGCGGTGCTCTAGCCTATTGAACTACAATCCCAGGGAAATAAGAAGAGACCTAGCAGAAAATTTAGATTCTTTTTTTTATTCTCTTGTCTTGTATCAGGTATTTCTTAAGAACAAGAGGGTTATACCATCTGATAGTAGATTGGCGAATTGTTGGGCCGAGCTGGATTTGAACCAGCGTAGACATATTGCCAACGAATTTACAGTCCGTCCCCATTAACCACTCGGGCATCGACCCAACGCCTAATTCATTTTAGACGTTCCATAATCAACTTCCTTTCGTCTCCCAAGTAGACTTGACAAATACATATCACTTGAAATCAAATATAACATTTGATCTAAAATAGAAAGTCTCTTCTGAGTAGACTAATAGAAGGACTTGACAAATACGGATCACTTGATAGAAAATCCCACTCCTATAGTCTTTAGTCTTGGTATACCCCCAGAGGGACTTGAACCCTCGTTTTCTCCGTGAAAGAGAGAGGTCGTAACCACTGGACCATAGGGGCCTATGCCACCTTCATTCATAAATCAACTAGAAATGGGTAATAAGACAAATACCATAGATAACTAAGGCCACCTTAACTTAATATAACTCAGGCCTAGAGCCGCCTTTAGGATTTAGGTTATGCATAGGATATAAATAAAAGGGAAAAACTCGTTAACTATTCTGAGGATTAATGGTAATCAAACTTTACCATTAAACTATACAATCTTGAAACTTGATTTCATTGGTCTTTCTCGTCTTTATCTTTCTGATTCCCAAAGGGTTATGCGTTGGATCCAAGATCCTTCACTCCGCAGTAGATTCAAGGTGGTTTACCAAACTATGATTTGTTCGGTCAAATTATATTGAGCCCTAAGTCATACTGTCAATTAACGACACGACAGGACAAGAGGGCAATAAAAGAAGAGAGAAGACGGAGATCTAGATTAGCTATACCCGCGTTAATAATAATATAAGTTAATAAATACAACATTCATACAGTTTTCTGGTATTCAATATTGAAGTAGATTAGAATATCTATGCCGTTATTATACATTATAATATAAGAAACTTAATAAGTTTTGATATTATAAATCCCAAAGCATTGTAAGCCTAAGTGGGAGAATTGGGTTTCTAGGACTGTTTTATCAATTCTGTTTCGGTTGCATCTCTT